TTATTCAAATTTTGATGTAAAAGGTTTATAGACGGAGTTAACCATTTTGATAATATATCCAAATACACTCCTTCGTGATTGAAAGGAATTCCTAGGGATCCAACGAACAACGTAAATAGAACCAATACAAGTATAGGAAATAACATAGTATTATCCGATTCATAAGGATACGAAAAAAACTTCTTATTTCCAAAACTGGTAATAGTAATAAAAGGTTGTGTGATGTTTCTTGCATTCTGATCAATTCGATACGTTTTTTTTGAAAAAAAAGAAAAAATATTATGATTTTTCATTGTTAATAACGTTAATAAACTAAAATTTTTGTTAATTTTTTTTGAATCTTCTTTACCCCATAGAGATATTGAATAGAAGGGGGTATTCTTTTTGCCACTATAATTTTGAAAATGAACATTTAAATGTCCTTCAAAAGTAAGTAAATAGATTCGAAACATATAAAATGCGGTTAATCCCGCTGTAAACCAAGCTATTATTGCGAAAATGGGTGAATACAACCAAGTATCATTAATAATTTCATCTTTGGACCAAAAACAAGCAAGAGGCGGAATACCACAAAGAGAAAGTGTACCTAATAAAAAAGCGGTTTTGGTAATTGGGACATGCTTTGTTAAACCCCCCATAAAAACCATATTCTGACTTTTATTTGGAGAATATCCAACAAGAGTTTCCATTGAATGAATAACGGATCCAGATCCTAAAAATAATAATGCTTTCGAATAAGCATGAGTAATCAAATGAAATAAAGCACTTCGATAAGACCCCATACCTAGAGCTAACATCATATAACCCAATTGAGACATTGTGGAATAGGCTAAACCTCTCTTAATGTCTTTTTGAGCAAGGGCAAAAGTTGCTCCGAATAATATTGTTATTACTCCTATCAAAGAGATGAAATTCATTATATGAGGGATGACTATGAAAAGAGGAATAAGCCGAGCTACAAGAAAAATGCCCGCAGCTACCATAGTAGCAGCATGTATAAGAGCCGAAATAGGAGTAGGTCCCTCCATGGCATCCGGTAACCATACATGAAGGGGAAATTGTGCAGATTTAGCAACTGCACCGGCAAATAATAGAACGGCACAGAAAGTAACAAATAAAAAATTGACTTCATTATGATTATTAGAAATCAAGTTATTGAATATTTTGAATAAATCTCGAAATTCGAAACTCCCTGTTATCCAATAAAAACCTAAAATTCCTAATAATAAACCAAAATCCCCAACACGATTAGTTACAAATGCCTTTTGGCAAGCATTTGCAGCAACAGGCCGTGTGAACCAAAACCCTATTAATAGATATGAACACATTCCTACCAATTCCCAAAAAATATAAATTTGTATCAAATTAGAACTAGTAACTAATCCTAACATAGAAGTACTGAAAAAACTCATATAAGCAAAAAATCTCAAATATCCTTGATCATAAGACATATAATTATCACTATAAATAAGAACCATAATTCCAATAGTAGTAATCAATATTGACATAATAGAAGTAAGCGGGTCGATCAAGTAACCGAATTCTAAAGAAAAATCATTATTGATGATCCAAGACCATACATATTGATAGATAGAACTGCCATTTATTTGCTGAATAGACAGATTGATCGAAAAAAGCATGACTATACTTAACAAAAAAACACTTTGAAAAGCCCACATACGGCGAAGACTTTTTGTTGCCGACGGAAAAAGAAGAAGTCCCGCTCCTATTAACATAGGAACTGGAAGTGGAAGGAAAGGAATTATCCACGCATATTGATATGTCTGTTCCATAAAAAAGTTTTTATTCTTAATTTATTGTTTCCGATTTACCGGATCCTACCCCCTTTCAATTTCAAAACAAAAAGGGTCAATAAAAAAATCAAGAGATGTACTAACTTAAAGATATTTTTCGAATTTTATATATTATCTGGGTCTTTCCAAAATACTTTAAATATTAAAATAAAGAAGTTACAATTGGGCAAATGATATGACCAACTTGCTCATAAAAAGCGAATTTAGTTATTAACTAAGATTTTTCTTAAAATAACGAAAATACGAAATTTCATTATTATTATATGACTTTATATTCATATTTTCTATTTATCAAAGGGGGGGGTAAAATAAAATAAAATTTAATAAAAAAATCACTAAGATTTTTTTAACAAAACGTGTATCTTTTAATAAATTAATTACTTTAATTACTAGTTTGATTCGAATTTTAAAATGGAATTTGGAAGTATTCTTTACTCAAGTTTGACCAATTAATAGAAAATTAAAGTTTTCATTAGGCAATGGGTTTTTAAAGGGTTCTTAAATCCTTGGGTGTATTTTATTCTGTATAAATATAAATGAAAGAAATGTATAAAAAAAAGGACAGAGCTCAAAAGGGAAGGTCTTTTTTAGATTCTTTGTCTCACCAAATCAAATTTCTATAGTACAACAGCGGATTCTATAGATATAGATGTGAATCATAAAGAACACAAAATAAAGATACGAAT